TAAAAATAGATATTATCTCTCTTTTTCTCTTTTCAAATAAATTGAAATGATTGAAGTTTTTCTATTTGGAATCGTCTTAGGTCTAATTCCTATTACTTTGGCTGGCTTATTTGTAACTGCCTATTTACAATACAGACGAGGTGATCAGCTGGATCTTTGATTAAGACCTTCTTAATTTGACCTCCTCCTTTCTTGAATTCGTAGGAGGTCAAATTAAGATGACTGTTCTATTTTTTCTGTAAAATTTTTGATCTAACAAAACAAGAACAGAATCACGCTCTGTAGGATTTGAACCTACGACATTGGGTTTTGGAGACCCACGTTCTACCGAACTGAACTAAGAGCGCTTTTTTATCACAAAAAACGACTGTATCTTTTTTTTTTAAACTCCACTTAATTACAATCTTGAATGCATATATTATCATATATAACATGATATAGATATAAATGAAAGATTAGGTATGCCCACTTCACTTTTACTCGATTTCAATAGATCCCTCGTTATTGCTCATAGACGAAGTAAAGTAAGAGGTAGGGATGACAGGATTTGAACCCGTGACATTTTGTACCCAAAACAAACGCGCTACCAAGCTGCGCTACATCCCTTGCAATTGGTCTACAATCAATTGGTCTACAATGTCATTGTAGAGAATCCCTGTCTTGTTTTCCACAGATTTATACAGATTTATTTCATTTTCTCTGTTGAGATACACTCGCCATTTCTTCTTTGTTTTGGTCTCATATCAGATAACATATAAAAAGAATAACCTTACTGCTCAGGCGGGCGGAAAGGGACGGGTTTTTTTCTTTTAGTTTTAAGAAAGGGAAAATTTTAGATATCAAATTTTTGTACATTTCAATTTGAATTAAGAATTCCGCGCACAAAACAAATGCAAATACTACATATACATCTGATCATATATGTATTACTATTATGTATTACAATAAACACTTGAATAAAGAAGGAGGATTAGAAATGCGAGATCTAAAAACATATCTATCTGTGGCGCCAGTAATAAGTACTCTATGGTTCGGATCCTTAGCAGGCCTATTGATAGAGATCAATCGTTTTTTCCCAGATGCGTTGACATTCCCCTTTTTTTCATTCTAGTTACTAACATGGGGGGGTGAAGAAGATTAAATAAATATCTGGAACTACTACCCCTCTTTTTTTATAATTCAAAGAAGTTAGAAAAGAGAAAGAATAAAAGTGGATTCAACCTCAGTGAAATTTTGAACTCGGGACGGAGCTTCAAGTAAATTAACTTCAATTCTCTTTCTTAATTTAATTTAATTGAGGTGGAAATCTGGTTAGGTCAACAGTATCATACAAGATGCTTAAATAAACTACTGTACTGCGATTCTAAGTATTACTTATTTTCAGTATAATTGGTTACAACACAACATTTCATAATTTGTTTCGAGTGAGCAACTTTTCTTTTTTTGTTCCTGTCTTCCGCGCTTCAAATCGGAAAATAAAAGAGTTGAGTGAATAAAAAACCAAAAGGAGGTTCATGGCCAAGGGTAAAGATGTCCGAGTACGGGTTATTTTGGAATGTACCAGTTGTGTTCGAAACAATGTTAATAAGAAATCAACAGGCATTTCCAGATATATTACTCAAAAGAATCGACACAATACGTCTAGTCGATTAGAATTGAAAAAATTCTGTCCCTACTGTCATAGACATACAATTCACAGGGAGATAAAGAAATAAATGGCATCGATGACTTGCTTGTCACTTTATACAAGGAAGATGAAAAATGACATATTAACATAATAGATATTTTTATATTTCAATTATATACTATTAATATAGTATTATATTATTATTATATTATTAGAATTATTATATTATTAGAATGTTATTATAATTAATTAATTAATTATATTATTATATATTTATATTTTATTTTATATTTAATTTATATATATATTTATATATTTATATATTTCATATATATATATTATATTGAAATATAAACAAGCAAAATTTCTTAATTCTAAATCATTATCATTTTTGATCCGATCAAACGAAAGAAGATTTTCAAAATAAGGAATAAACAAACCATGGATAAATCCAAGCGAATTTTTCTTAAGTCCAAGCGATCTTTTCGTCGGCGTTTGCCCCCGATTGGATCGGGGGATCATATTGATTATAGAAACATGAGTTTAATTAGTCGATTTATTAGTGAACAAGGAAAAATATTATCGAGACGGGTGAATAGATTAACTTTAAAACAACAACGATTAATTACTATTGCTATAAAACAAGCTCGTATTTTATCTCCATTACCTTTTCTTACTAATGAAAAAAAATTTGAAAAAAAGAGAGTTGGTCGTTAAAACGAAAACGACAGGTCTTAGAATCCAAAAAAACTAGGCTTACGTTTCAATTGAATAAAAAGTCCAATCCGAACTCAAACTGATGTTTTGTTCGAAAAATCCCAAAATATGGATTTTGGTGGCGTAAGACAAAAGCGAATTAGGGAAGTTGGGGAAGAAGAATCAATCTTTTTTTTATTAAATGTTTTTTTTGCTTCGTTTGACTACTTGATTATATTATCATCAATCGTATTTTAATTTCTATTCTACCTTCCCGGAATTCATTCTCTAAGGCCAAGGAATTCCATGTAAAACAGTAAAACATTTCGATGGATTCCTCCTAATCGCCTTATTTTATGTTTATGATGTCATTGGAAATCATATAAAGACAATTTCTATTTAATATAGCAAGTTGCGCAAGTATTTTACGATTAAGAAGCAACTTTCTCTTGTACAGATTGTTTATTAATCTATTATAACTAAAAGATATTGTATTCTCGCGAATTACGGCATTTATACGAATGACCCACAAACGACGCACATTCCTTTTTTGCTTATCTCTATCCCGATGGGACGAAACCAAAGCTCTGATTTTTTGTTGAATAATATTTCGAGTAAGTCTTGAATGAGCCCCGCGAAAGCTTGATGCGAATAAACGGATTTTTATTCTACGCTTTCGAGCTATATATCCTCGTTTAATTCTGGTCATTGAATACCCGAAACGTTGATGACTAACTGATTGATTTCCTTTCTTTCAGTTATTCTTTTCCCCTTTTCTATAATAACAAAACGGATTTTTCCAATGTATAAAATAATAATTCCAATGGTTTTTGCTACTCTAACCTTCCCAACCACGATTTTTTCTCTAGGTATTTCACCTCGAAATAATAAATTGTATTGATACTCGGTATCAAACAAAAACATAGTAAATAAAAATGAGTAGTAAGATAAAGAAATAGTGGGTTTCATCGTTTTTATGGTTAGTTCTTAAACGGCGAGGTCTTTTCTATACACCGGAGCCCCGTCTTTCATTTAATCAATGCTATTGTTAACTTGTACAGTTGACACTTTTTGGCTCTACCCGTTATTATCCAGTAATAGGTCTCTCACACCAAGATCTAGCTATACAGTAACGGTATTTAATTATGCGGATTGGCTGATTAGCTGACCCTTTTAGTCCGTCCGTTCTTACAAGAGTGGTGCCAGAACTTTTTTTGCTTTTTAATTTTAATATGATTATCCCCGCTTAACGGATAACAACAATTTACTGCCAATGGGGAATTTTTTCTCGTTTTGAAATCGAGAATTGAGGTGATTGAATTTGCACCAAGGGAAACCATAAATTTGATACACAATAGAAGGATAGAACTCTTTTTTTACTTTTTTTTTAGATAAGGAAGGTTTTTTTTTTCATTTTATCCTATTCATCGGTACTGATCATGGGTAGTCGAAAGTTGTTTCCTTTCGTTTGTCCCAACCCCCAATCTGAACGAGTCGCACATACACCCTAGTACACGTTCCTCGGCGTTGAGGACATCCCCCAAGAGCGGGGGATTTTGTAACATTTCTGATTGGCTGTCTTGTGTTTCTAATAAGTTGTTTAATAGTTGGCATGGTAAATCGTATGCATAATGGGTTGGTTTAGATCGATCCTAACCAGATGATTATAAATGCTTTCTATATCTATTAAATTGATAAATATTCTATTACTTATTCTCTTAATTTGAATTAAGAGAATAAGTAATAGAATTACGAATATTAAATACCCCTAAGAAAAAAATCTCAAATCATGATTTGCGTGAAATTTCTGCTACTTTAATTATGATTATGCAACTGCTACAAGATCAACAATTCCATGAGCTTGGGCTTCTGTTGCTGACATAAAAGTATCCCTTTCCATGTCTTCGGATACAATCCATAAGGGTTTACCTGTTCTTTGTGCATAAACCTTTGTGAGGATTTCGCGCAGTTTCAGTAGTTCTTCCGCTTCCAGGACAAATTCTGCTACCTGTCCCTCAGAATAAGCAGCACTAGGTTGATGGATCATTACCCTGATGATATAAGATAATCAAAGGCTACTCTATCTTGCACGATAAGATAAATGACGGGATAAAGAATAATTAACAAAAAAAGATAGAATTAAACAACCGTACAGGCATTGTTTGGGCATTGCATACGGCTCCACAAGAAACTTAACTTTTTTAGTTGATCGAAGGAAAGTATAGAGCCTATCAGGCCTAGATCGGTAAATGATCCAATAACCACCCTTCTCTTGAGACTTGAGAGGAAGTTAGTTAATAAAAAACAAATACTATGGTGGCTCCGTTGCTTTATTTCATCGATGATTTAGCAATCCCAAAGTTTCTTTTTTTTTAATAAAAAAATAATATAATCTTATTTTTTGTTCGTACTTTTTCATAACATTAAGAACCTTTATGGTGTGAAAACAAAAAAGTTTGCAACGCTGAAATAAGGCTCCGACAGATTAAGATAAAATCGGAAATACCCTTAATATCTCATACTACTCTTTCGATAAATAATCTAATGTTAAAAAAAAAAAACAATAAACGAATTTCTTATATCGAATTCAAAATGCCATGCTATTATTACTTAATATATATTCATATTTTTTATGGCGAAGGCATAGTTTTGTTCTTTCAAATAAAAAACTCAATGGCGCCGAGCGTGAGGGAATGCTATACGTTTGGTGATTTTTCCTCCGACCAGGATAATAGATCCCATCGAAGCGGCTAATCCCATGCATACTGTTTGTATATCCGGTCGCACATATTGCATAGTATCATAAATAGCCATTCCGGGTATTACCCATCCGCCAGGAGAGTTTATAAACAAATATAAATCTTTGGTCTCGCTTTCTGCACTAAGATATAGCATAAGAGCGATAAGTTGATTTGAGATCGCGCTATCAACCATTTGGCCTAAAAAAAGTAATCTTTCTCGATAAAGTCGGTTGATTAGGATCAGATTCTATCCCTTAGGAACCGTACATGCATATTTTGATGCATACGGTTCAATAAAAATTTAGAAAAAAAAGATCAATGTGTAGATTCCAGCCCTCCTTTTTGTGATAGTAAGTCCTTTCTAACTTCTCTTCTAACGAAAGGGTCCTTTCTTTCATTGTTTAAGAAAGATGAGTTTTGATCCGTTTATCTATAAAATCTAAAAAAGAATTCATTAAACTTATCAAACTAACTTCTCATTGATGTATTCTTTCATCGGGATCCAATTTAATTAAAATCACGATGGCATTTTCTTGTTCCTGAATGGGCTTCTTAAATTCTCTTAGGTTTTGTGCTCTACTCCGAGTAAGGATCCGCCCCATTTTTATTTGCACATATAGGGCAAGTTGCACCAATACCGCGTCTTTTTGCTCAAATTTTTTTTTCAATTCCTTTCACGTCTTCCGTCAAATAGTTGACGCATTCGTCATATTATTTGATTGATTATGATTAGCAGTTTTAAATTGCCTGCTCTTTATTTTAAAATAGAATATGCTACTAGAATATGCTATAACTATAAGTAGTAATCATGGATATCGTACTAATTGGGTTTTTCTCAACGGAGCCTAGCATACTTCATTTTATTGGTCCAAACAAAACAAGCCAACCATAAATTATTCTAATAAATTATTCTAATTGATAAGATACCTCCAAAGCATAGATCTATTTGCGTTTCATTATACTTCACGCTCCAAATTTTTGATGATTTAATCAATTTTTCTTGGGCGAAACAGAGGTTAATCCCGATCAGGGGAGGAAAACGGGGAAATCCCATATGGCCCAATATATCTGACAAGTCGCACTATATGTCAATCCAATTTTTATGGCCCCTCCCGGGAAGTTGAAAACGGACTTTTGGAACACCAATAGGCATGAAATGTAAAGACAAAAAGATTAAATACTTTATTTCACTTTGATGTGAAAGCGTAACAATGAATTTATTGTCTTAAGAATATTAATATTATATTAGCTTAAATTAGCTTAAAGATATTTAGTCTTACTTAATATTTAATATAATATATATTAATATTAATTAAATTATATAGTTAATTACTATATAGTTATAGTTAATTATATTATAATATATAATATTATTACAATTCTATTAATATTACAATGTATATAATATTTATATTCCTATTTATTATTCTCTTCATATTTATTTAATTCATATTCATTTTTATTTAGTTAATATTTTGATTAATTTTTATTCACGGATTTGCTAAGTTCATAAATAACTAAAAAATAAATATAAATACAAGGAAGACAAAATGAATAAAACCAAACAAAATCTTACGAGCAAGCGCCTTGCATTATGAAAAAATCTCCACGCATTCGCTCTTATAAAATGGGGTTAACCCCCCATTGCGTATTGGTACTTATCGAGTATAGAATAGATCTGCTTCTCTTTGTTCCTACAAACAGAATTGTGACATTATGACTAAAATATTATAAAGAATAGAAAAAATATTACTCCTTTCTACAAGATAATCCACCGAAAAGGGAGGGGCCATAACATTGTTTTTTCCAGTGCAATAAAGTTACATAGTGTCTATTTTTTGTTGATAAAGGGGTATTTTCATGGGTTTGCCTTGGTATCGTGTTCATACCGTCGTATTGAATGATCCCGGTCGTTTGCTGGCTGTACATATAATGCATACAGCTTTGGTTGCCGGTTGGGCCGGTTCGATGGCTCTATATGAATTAGCAGTTTTTGATCCCTCTGATCCCGTTCTTGATCCAATGTGGAGACAAGGCATGTTCGTTATACCCTTCATGACTCGTTTAGGAATAACCAATTCGTGGGGTGGTTGGAGTATCACGGGAGGAACTATAACTAATCCCGGTATTTGGAGTTATGAAGGTGTGGCTGGGGCGCATATTGTGTTTTCTGGCTTATGCTTCTTGGCGGCTATCTGGCATTGGGTGTATTGGGATCTAGAAATATTTTGTGATGAACGTACAGGAAAACCTTCTTTGGATTTGCCTAAGATTTTTGGAATTCATTTATTTCTCTCAGGGCTGGCTTGTTTTGGGTTTGGTGCTTTTCATGTAACTGGATTGTATGGTCCTGGAATATGGGTGTCGGATCCTTATGGCCTAACCGGAAAGGTACAAGCTGTAAATCCAGCCTGGGGTGTCGAGGGTTTTGATCCTTTTGTTCCGGGAGGAATAGCTTCTCATCATATTGCAGCGGGGACATTGGGCATATTGGCAGGCCTATTTCATCTTAGTGTTCGTCCGCCCCAACGTCTATACAAAGGATTACGTATGGGAAATATTGAAACTGTGCTTTCCAGTAGTATCGCGGCTGTCTTTTTTGCAGCTTTTGTTGTTGCTGGAACTATGTGGTATGGTTCAGCAACTACCCCGATTGAGTTATTTGGTCCCACTCGTTATCAATGGGATCAAGGATACTTCCAGCAAGAAATCTATCGAAGAGTTGGTGCTGGGTTAGCCGAAACTCAAAGTTTATCCGAAGCTTGGTCTAAAATTCCTGAAAAATTAGCATTTTATGATTACATCGGTAATAACCCGGCAAAGGGTGGATTGTTCAGAGCAGGATCAATGGATAACGGAGATGGAATTGCTGTTGGGTGGTTAGGACATCCTGTTTTTAGAGATAAAGAAGGACATGAACTTTTTGTACGTCGCATGCCCACTTTTTTTGAAACATTTCCGGTTGTTTTGGTAGACGGAGACGGAATTGTTAGAGCCGATGTTCCTTTTCGAAGGGCAGAATCGAAATATAGTGTCGAACAGGTGGGTGTAACGGTTGAGTTCTATGGGGGCGAACTAAATGGAGTCAGTTATAGCGATCCTGCTACTGTGAAAAAATATGCTAGACGCGCTCAATTGGGTGAAATTTTTGAATTAGATCGTGCGACTTTGAAATCCGATGGTGTTTTTCGTAGCAGTCCAAGGGGTTGGTTTACTTTTGGCCATGCTTCATTTGCTTTGCTCTTTTTCTTCGGGCACATTTGGCATGGTGCTCGAACCTTGTTCAGAGATGTTTTTGCTGGTATTGATCCAGATTTAGATGCTCAAGTTGAATTTGGAGCATTCCAAAAACTTGGGGATCCAACTACAAGAAGACAGGTAGTCTGATACCATATTGATCTCTTACTTTTTGCCTCTATTTATTTGATTTTTGTAATTTGAAATAGGATACTGAAGATTTCTTGATTTGAATCGCTGCTTTTTCTTTGACTCTTGCTCTTTGTTTTATTTGTATCCGGGAGACGCTCCTAAATAAACAGATATGGAAGCTATAATTGTAAACCACGATCGAATCTATGGAAGCTTTGGTTTATACATTTCTCTTAGTCTCGACTCTAGGAATAATTTTTTTCGCTATCTTTTTTCGAGAACCGCCTAAAGTTCCAACTAAAAAGTAAAAAGATGAAATGATTCTTTATTATCTTAATTGATTAATTGAAGTAAAGGGCCACCCAATATCGGGTGGCCCTTTACTTCAATTAGTCCCCGTGTTCCTCGAATGGATCTCTTAATTGTTGAGAGGGTTGCCCAAAAGCAGTATATAAGGCATACCCAGTAAAACTTACAAGTAAACCAGATATAGAGATGGCGACTAGGGTTGCTGTTTCCATTATTATATAATGTCATGATCCCAGTGGATCTATGATAAGATCATTTATTTAGAACAGAATGGTATACAAAGTCAACAGATCTCAATTAATACAAAATAGGATTTATGGGTACACAAAGCGTTGATGGTAGTTCTAAATCTGTTCCAAGACGAACTAATGTAGGGGGTTTATTGAAACCATTGAATTCGGAATATGGTAAAGTAGCTCCCGGGTGGGGAACTACTCCTTTAATGGGTGTCGCAATGGCTCTATTTGCGATATTCCTATCTATTATTTTGGAGATTTATAATTCTTCCGTTTTATTGGATGGAATCTCAATGAATTAGATTCACAAGAACTACTAAATCTTAGCTTTGCAATACAAAGTGAAGCGCTTGTGTCTCGGATTTTTTTAGTCTAGTCTATATTTGGTAGTTCGATCGTGGAATTTCTTTTTTTCTGTATTTCTGGAATATGAGTGTGCGACTTGTTATAATGGATCCTATTGATAGTACAGAGAACGGGTCTGTCATCTTGATAGAGATGGTTTTTTAGTCCGTCAGATATTTATTATAGTATCTTATCTGGAGCACGGAAGATATGAAATAGATTATGAAGTATTCGAACTATGATTCAGACTTAATATTCAATCCCGTGACCGGACTTCAAAAAATTTCAAAGAGTTATAAGGTATAAATTGAAAGATTTTTCGTCTTTAAAATTTCTTTGTTTATGTTTATTTTGATCAAGGGAGAAACCTTTCTTTGGATTTATAGTCATTATATTTATTCATTGACATTGATAAGTGATGATACAACGGTTCTTAACTCAGGGAATCTTTGCTTTGTACTTAAATTGAGTTTAAAATGAAAGTTTTATTGAATCATCGTGGTTCTAAGATGAATCTGAGGTTTCTAATCGATTTATAGGATCTTAACAATAAAATTCCTATCAATCAATAATTATAATTAAAGAAGATAACAGTAAGGCTGCATTACATATTATATTCCATACAAATAAAAAATACTCAAAAAATAGGTAAATAGAAGATTCAAGAGGCCTCTAAT